GGTTGGATTTTATGATAAAAAATTCATTCATCTCAGTTATTTCACAAGAAGAAAAAAAAGAAAAAAGAGGATCGGTTGAATTTCAAATAAGAAGTTTAACTAATAAAATAAGAAGACTTACTTCACATTTTGAATTGCATAGAAAAGACTATTTATCCCAAAGGGGTTTACGAAAAATTTTAGGAAAACGCCAACGACTTCTGTCTTATTTGTTAAAAAAAAATAAAGTAGGTTATAAAGAATTAATTAGCCAATTAGATATTCGGGAATCAAAAATCCGTTAAATTGAAGAGTCTTTTTTTTTTTAATTATTTGATTTATTAGATCTTGAATTTTGCGAAACTATTCTTTTCGTTTTCAATAATTCACGAAACAATGAATCGAGGAAACCCCTATGAATGTACCATCCACAAGAGAGGGTCTTATGATAGTCAATATGGGTCCCCACCACCCATCAATGCACGGAGTTCTTCGACTCATTGTTACTCTAGATGGTGAAGATGTTATTGATTGTGAACCCGTATTGGGTTATTTACACAGAGGAATGGAAAAAATTGCGGAAAACCGAACAATTATACAATATTTGCCTTATGTAACACGTTGGGATTATTTAGCAACTATGTTCACAGAAGCAATAACAGTAAATGGTCCAGAACAATTGGGAAATATTCAAGTACCTAAAAGAGCCAGCTATATCAGAGTCATTATGTTGGAGTTGAGTCGTATAGCTTCTCATCTGTTATGGCTTGGCCCTTTTATGGCTGATATTGGCGCACAGACCCCCTTCTTCTATATTTTTAGAGAAAGAGAATTAGTATATGATTTATTCGAAGCAGCCACTGGCATGAGAATGATGCATAATTTTTTTCGGATCGGAGGGGTTGCAGCTGATCTACCCTATGGTTGGATAGATAAATGCTTAGATTTTTGTGATTTTTTTTTAACAGAAATTACTAACTATCAAAAACTTATTACCAAAAATCCTATATTTTTACAACGAGTTGAAGGGGTAGGTATTATTAGTACAGAAGAAGCTATTAATTGGGGTTTATCGGGTCCCATGTTAAGAGCTTCAGGTATACAATGGGATCTTCGAAAAATGGATACTTATGAATGCTACAACGAATTTGATTGGGAAATTCATTGGCAAAACGAAGGAGATTCATTAGCTCGGTATTTAATTAGAATTGGGGAAATGAAAGAATCAATAAAAATAATTCAACAAGCTATTGAAGGAATTCCTGGGGGTCCTTATGAGAATTTAGAAGCTAGATCGTTTAATAAACAAAAGGATCTTGAATGGAATGATTTTGAATATCGATTCATTGGTAAAAAAACTTCACCTATTTTTGAAATACCAAAACAAGAACTTTATGTTCGAGTTGAAGCACCAAAGGGAGAATTAGGAATTTTTTTAATAGGTGATCAGAGTGGGTTTCCTTGGAGATGGAAAATCCGATCACCAGGTTTTATTAATTTACAAATTCTTTCTCAAATAGTTAAAAAAACTAAATTGGCCGATATTATGACAATACTAGGAAGTATAGATATCATTATGGGAGAAGTTGATCGTTGAAATGATAATCAATATACCAAATCCGTTTGATAGAACCGAAGAACTAATTATTAATTCTTTTTCCAAATTGGGATTCTTAAGCGAGATCAATGAACTCTTATGGATACTTTTGCCTATTTTAATTCTTGTACTTGGAATTTTAATATGTTTACTACTAATAGTTTGGTTAGAAAGAGAAATCTCGGCAGGATTACAACAACGGATTGGGCCTGAATATGTAAGTCCTCTAGGAGTTTTGCAAGCTCTCGCAGATGGTACTAAATTACTTTTCAAAGAAAATCTTTTGCCATCGAGAGGGGATATTCGTTTATTTAGTTTTGGTCCATCTATTACAGTTATAGCAACTCTATTAAGTTACACAATAATTCCCTTTAGCTATCAATTTATTTTAGCCGATCTAAATATAGGTATCTTTTTTTGGATTTCTATTGCAAGTATAACTCCTATAGGTCTTCTTATGTCTGGATATGGATCAAATAATAAATATTCTTTTTTGGGTGGTTTAAGAGCTGTTGCGCAATCGATTAGTTATGAAATACCATTAGCTCTCTGTGTATTATCCATATCTCTACGTGCGATTCGTTTCAATGAAATATCTATTTTTCCCTAGTACTTTATTTTACTATTTTAATATTAAAATTAAAAGAATATGCTATATTACCTAATATATTCTTTTTTTAAGTTAACTTAATTCAATGAAAATTATTGATATATCTATATAGATTTTTACATTGTTACAATTGAAAAATTTATGAAATAAATTGGATAGTTAGATGAGTGAAATAAAACTGCTTTAAAGAGAATTTGCAGTACAAAAATCCATACTCTTATCTTATGTACAAAAGACAAAAAAGGAATTAAGTTTTCCCAAGAATGGTTGATCAATCAATCAATCTACCTTGAAGCGGTTTTCAAAAAGATCAATCATAATGATTTTTTGTTTTATTTTTCTAAAATTTTTTAGAAAAATATCTAGTGATTTGATTGAAAAAAAAAAGTGGATGGTTAGGAACACAAAGAGACACAAAGGACTAGTAATAGAGATTTTCTTTTCAATAGTATGTCAAAATAAAATTTTTATAAAAAACGAATTCAAATTGAGGCATTCATTTTGTAGAAAAATAGAATTCGTACTCCTCAAGATTCCGCTCCAGAGTTTCCCCCTACCCACTTATTACATAACTGACTATCCGGAACGAAAAAACCCTTTTATTTTTTTTTTTTTAGAAAATAGCCATTTTTACGAAAGAAGAAAAGGAATGAAAAAATAAGAATTAAAAATTAAGAAACAATATCTTAAAACAATATCTTAGAATACAAAAAAAAAAGGTTATGGATATTCTTTTTTTTTATTTCTTCGTGAATTAGTTTATTTTCCTTTTTTTTATTCCAAGTGACCAAGCTTATTTGTATTAAAAATTTCAACAAAAACCATATATATAGATAAGTCATTATCTATCAAAAGAATAAGATATCAAAATATCTTTGTAAAAAAAGAGAAGTTGCACTATGTATTCTATTCATTTTTTAAATTAAAAAAATCTGATATTGAAATTTCAATATTATATATATGTCTTTTACCATATAGAGTTATAGAGTATTTTTTATTAAAAAAAATCATCATAGTTATGCTATAACTCGCAAAAAAATGGTTTTCATTTTAAAAGGAGAAGATAAATTCAGAAGTCTTTTTTTTAGTATTATGACAGACAGAATTTCATTGGCCAAATCTCAAGAGACACGCAGATTTTTAATTGATATACAATATTTAAAAATAAATACAATCGTGTGAATAGATTTTTTATGGCTTTAGAGGAGCTGTATGAGGTGAAAATCTCATATACAGTTTTGTACTAGCGCTGATAACAGTGATATTATCAACGACTAGAATTATCTAACAGTTTAAGTACAGTTGATATTGTTGAGTTACAATCAAAATATGGGTTTTGGGGTTGGAATTTGTGGCGTCAACCTATAGGATTTCTCATTTTTTTTATTTCTTCATTAGCAGAATGTGAGAGATTACCATTTGATTTACCAGAAGCAGAAGAAGAATTAGTAGCAGGATATCAAACTGAATATTCGGGTATAAGATTTGGTTTATTTTATATTGCTTCCTATCTAAACTTATTAGTTTCCTCATTATTTGTAACAATTCTTTACTTAGGCGGGTGGAATAATTTTATTCCGTCTATCCTTTTTCGGGACTTTTTGAAACTAACTCAAGGCAACGTTGTCTTCGAAACAACAGTTAGTATTTTTATTACGTTGATTAAAACTTTTTTGTTATTATTCATTTCGATCACAACACGCTGGACTTTACCAAGACTAAGAATGGATCAACTTTTAAATCTGGGATGGAAATTTCTTTTACCTATTTCTCTTGGTAATTTATTATTAACAACTTCTTTCCAACTTCTTTCACTCTAGTTTAAGAATCAATTCTAAAAAAAAGATATGAGTAATAAAAGAAATTGTTTTTAATAGTCTGAACTTGTCTTAAAATAAGCTCTCAAAGAAAAAAGAGAAAAAAACATATAATTATCTACGAATAGTCACACTATGCTCCCGATGATAACTGGGTTTATCAATTATGGTCAACAAAGCATACGCGCGGCAAGGTACATTGGACAGGGTTTCCTTATTACCTTATCACATGCAAATAGGTTGCCTGTAACAATTCAATATCCTTATGAAAAATTAATAATATCGGAGCGTTTTCGTGGACGAATTCATTTTGAATTCGACAAATGTATTGCTTGTGAAGTATGTGTTCGGGTATGTCCTATAGATCTTCCTGTTGTTGATTGGAAATTGCAACCTATCATTCGAAAGAAACAGTTGCTTAATTATAGTATTGATTTTGGAATTTGTATATTTTGTGGTAATTGTGTTGAATATTGCCCAACAAATTGTTTATCAATGACTGAAGAGTATGAGCTTGCTACGTATGATCGTCATGAATTGAATTATAATCAAATTGCTTTAGGTCGTTTACCAATATCGATAATTGATGATTATACAATTCGAACTATTTCTAGTTTACCTCTAAAAAAATAGAAAATACTAAAGCTTAAGTAAAAAATAAAACTTTTTTTTTGAATTCGAAAAATGGGGAATCTTTGTAATTGAATTTTAATTCAAATCGAATATATATAACTTGTTTTTTAGTATCTTTTTCAAGATTTAGTATCTTTTTCAAGAAATAAGTATCAATTAAGAAAATTGTGTGTATTTTATTTTGTTTGCTTGCGCTCAATAAATAATAGGAAAAATAACTAATTCCTATTTATTTTTTCTATTGATTTTTGTTGTAGTTATTTAAAGAAAATTCAGTATTAATTTCTATTAATTAATTTTTTATTAAGTTTAAGTAATTAGTCAAGGAAATTTTAAATTTTAAATCTATTAAAAGAAATATATATATATATATATTTCTTTTTTCCTGGTCGGATCAATAAGGTCATGAAACCACAGTTTTCTTTTTTTGATCTCTAATTTTACGTACAATGGATTTACCGGGACCAATACATGATTTTCTTTTAGTATTTATTGGATTAGGTGTTATATTTGGAGGGTTGGGGGTTGTTTTCATCAATAATCCCATTTTTTCCGCTTTTTCATTAGGATTTGTTTTTGTTTGTATATCCTTATTCTATTTTTTAGCAGATTCGCATTTTGTAGCTGCTGCACAGTTGCTTATTTATGTAGGAGCGATAAATGTTTTAATTTTATTTGCTGTGATGTTCCTGAATGGTTCAGAATATTACAAAGATTTTTCTCTTTTAACTATTGGGGATGGGATCACTTCTTTAGTTTGTACAAGTATTCTTGTTTTATTAATTACTATTGTTTTGGATACCTCATGGTATGGAATTATTTGGACTACACGCACAAACCAAATTATAGAACAAGATTTAATCAGTAATAGTCAACAAATTGGAATTCATTTATCAACAGATTTCTTTATTCCATTTGAATTCATTTCTATAATTCTTTTAATTGCTTTGATAGGTGCTATTACTATGGCTCGACAGTAAAAAAAAGAATTTTGTTCTTAACTTGTCTCATCTAGTTTACTTCAATTTTCAAGAAGTGAAAAACAAATAAGGAGTGGGTGATGATGCTTGAAAATGTACTTATTTTAAGTGCTTTTTTATTTTCTATTGGTATCTATGGATTGATTACAAGTCGTAATCTGATTAGAGCACTTATGTGTCTTGAACTTATTTTGAATGCTGTTAATCTGAATTTTGTAACATTTTCTGATTTTTTTGATAATCGGCAATTAAGGGGGACTATTTTTTCAATTTTTGTTATAGCAATTGCAGCCGCTGAAGCAGCTATTGGACTGGCTATAGTTTCGTCAATTTATCGTAACAGAAATTCAATTCGTATTAATCAATCTGATTTGTTGACTAAATAGTTTTTATAAACTTCACTTTTTTTTTTATGAGAATCGAGAGGTTTTTTTATTTTTATTAAGTATAGCTTAGTTATTTAAAGTAATCTAGAATCTATAGAGATTCAAATAATTCTGAAATTAAATCCTTTTGAGATTTTAAAGATCTCATAGTACTGGTGAAAAAATAATAAATTAAAGTATTTTATTTCTATCCCAAAAGTTAATTCAAATTTTTTACTTAATAAAAAAAAGATTAACGTAAATCATTGATGGATCTGGTATAAAAAATATCAATCATTTCTACCTTTACTAGATCTAAATCTATTAGGTTTTATAACTAAAATGTCACATTCAGTAAAGATTTATGATACATGTATAGGATGTACTCAATGTGTTCGAGCTTGTCCCACGGATGTATTAGAAATGATACCCTGGGACGGATGTAAAGCTAAGCAAATAGCTTCTGCTCCAAGAACTGAGGACTGTGTTGGTTGTAAGAGATGTGAATCCGCTTGTCCAACCGATTTTTTGAGTGTTCGAGTTTATTTATGGCATGAAACAACTCGAAGCATGGGTCTAGCTTATTAATACTCTCCGCAAACTTCCACTTGAATAGAGTTTCTTTTTTTTTACCGCCAAAAACCCGTGAACAAAAACAATAAATTATTCTAACTGTTTTTGAGCACGGGTTTTTCTAGTCCAAGTGTATCTTGTTTTTATCATGAATTCTTTTTCTTTTCCCTGGCTAACACTATTTGTAGTTTTACCAATATCTGCGGGTTGCTTAATATTTTTATTTCCCCATAAGGGAAATAAGATAATTCGTTGGTATACACTATTTATTTGTCTTTTAGAACTCCTTTTAATAACTTATGTATTTTCAAATAAGTTTCAATTAGACAATCCATTACTCCAATTATCAGAAGGTTATAAATGGATCAAAATTTTTCATTTTGATTGGCGATTGGGGATAGATGGACTATCTATAGGACCTATTTTATTAACAGGATTTATTACAACTTTAGCGACTTTAGCGGCTTGGCCGGTTACTCGTGATTCCCGCTTATTTCATTTTTTGATGTTAGCTATGTATAGTGGTCAAATAGGATTATTTTCGTCTCAAGATCTTTTACTTTTTTTCATCATGTGGGAATTAGAATTAATTCCTGTTTATTTACTTATATCCATGTGGGGTGGGAAGAAACGTCTTTATTCTGCTACAAAGTTTATTTTATATACTGCGGGAAGTTCCCTTTTTTTATTAATAGGAGCTTTTGGTATCGCTTTATATGGTTCTAAGGTACCAACATTCAATTTTGAAATATTAGCTAATCAACCGTACCCTGTGGCTCTAGAAATACTCTTTTATCTAGGTTTTTTTATTGCTTTTGCTGTCAAATTGCCAATTATACCCTTACATACATGGTTACCAGACACTCATGGCGAAGCACATTATAGTACTTGTATGCTTCTTGCTGGAATCTTATTAAAAATGGGGGCATATGGATTAGTTCGAATCAATATGGAATTACTTCCCCACGCCCATTCCATATTTTCTCCCTTTTTAGTAATAATAGGTGCAATACAAATAATCTATGCCGCCTTAACATCTTTTGGTCAGCGAAATTTAAAAAAAAGAATAGCTTATTCGTCTATATCCCATATGGGTTTCATACTTATAGGAATTTCCTCTATAAGCGATTTGGGACTCAACGGAGCAATTTTCCAAATAATATCCCATGGATTTATTGGGGCGGCACTCTTTTTCTTGGTAGGAACAACGTTTGATAGAAAACGTCTTGTTTATCTTGATGAAATGGGTGGAATAGGTACTTCAATGCCAAAATTATTTACACTCTTTAGTATTTTTTCACTAGCTTCGCTTGCTTTACCGGGCATGAGCGGTTTTTTTTCGGAATTGATAGTTTTTTTGGGTATAATTTCCACCCCAAAATTGGTTTTAATTTCAAAGATACTAATTTGTTTTATAATGGCTATTGGAATGATTTTAACTCCTATGTATTTATTATCTATGTTACGACAAATGTTCTATGGATATAAACTAGTTAATAACGGATATTCTTATTGTTTTGATTCTGGTCCACGGGAATTATTTGTTTCCCTTGCGATTTTATTTCCTGTACTAGGTATTGGAATTTATCCTGATTTTGTTTTATCATTATCCGTTGAGAAAGTCGAGTCTATTCTATCTGTCTATTTTTATAAATAAATTATCTATTTTTATAAATAAATTAAAAGTTCTAATAATAATAATTATAAATATTTTATTCAAAGTTTTACAACTAAAAAATCAATAGTTAGTCCGGCTAGTATAGCAAGTGTGATTCAAATAAGAAAAAAAAAAAGAATAGTAATCATATATTGTTGTTATTTGTGAGAACCTTTTGAATCAAGTAAAAAACCGATTTGAATGTTTTCAAAAGGTTCTCTTCAAGTTTATTTTCTTTTCCCTACCTATTCCCCTCTATTCTTGATTTCAAATGAAACCATTTCATGTAACTTCGAATTAGCATTAAGTAGAAGTAAAAGAACCATAACTATGTAACCCTATTCCTAATAAATTTACCCCAAAATAGCATATCCAAATTATAATAAAACCTATTGATGCTACAATTGCAGAATTGAATGTTTCCAAATTTTTTCGAATATGAAAATAAATTAAAAATATCGACCAAGTTATAAATGCCCAAGTTTCCTTTGGATCCCAATTCCAATAGGATCCCCATGCTTCATTAGCCCACACCGCTCCGGAAAGGATTCCTATAGTTAAAAAAATGAATCCTATACTAATAATACGATAACCCCAATGATCTAATTGTTCAATCAATTGAAATCTGTAAAAATTACGTGAACAAAGAAGAGAAGAAGCTTCTCGTAAATATTTTCTTTTTTTTGTGGTGTATGGAATTTCATCTACTGAAAATAGAGTATTAAAAAAGGGATTCTGTTTCTCACCACTTCTTATGAATGATTGGAATTCAATCACTAGAAGTGCTACTGCTAATAATGATCCACATAAAAGAGCTGCATAACTTAAAACCATCATACTTACGTGCATCATTAACCATTGGGATTGGAGGGCTGGTACTAAGATTTCGGATGGATGGATGTTCGTTAAAAATCCGGAAGTAGTAAAACCTTGGGCCAAAAAAGCACTAGGCGCTGTTAGTGTACTTATAAAGTTTTTATTTTTTCGAAAAAAGGGAATCATATGAATAACACAAAAAACCCAAGAAAGAAAGATTAATGATTCATATAAATTACTTAATGGTAAATGTCCTGAAGAAATCCACCGAATAACTAATAACCCTGTTATGCATAAAAAAGTGATTATCATGCCTTTTTTTGACGACTCAGATAATCCTGCAAATTCCTGGATTAAAAAATTTATCATTTCAATTGTAATTACAATTGAAATAATTGAAAAAGAGATATGAGTTAATATATGTTCTATAGTCAAGAATATCATAAATAGTTTTAAACTAAAAAAAAAGAGGAAATTTCCTAATTGAATTTATTATAGAACTCAATGTGTTTTTTTTTTTTGAAAATTAAAAAATATTATGCCGCCACTCGGACTCGAACCGAGATGCTCTTGCACTGCTTCCTAAGAGCAGCGTGTCTACCGATTTCACCATGGCGGCTTATTTACAATTATAATAATAAATCTCTCTTTAATTATCCAGTGTTAGCACAATGATTTTTTGTTATATTATCAAGTAGTTTTTTTTATTCAAATTATTGATCCTTTAATTTTATATAGAGTTTTCAATAGTTTTTTTATTCATAACATATTATTCCTTATTTATATAAATAAGAAAAGTGGTATTAAAACCAATGGAAAATACAAATACAAGAGTGACAAAAGATTTCAAAAGAAGATAGATATCCATCTTCTTTTGAAATCTTATTCCATATTTTTAATAAAAAAAAAAAAAAATGCAAGAGATCTTGTCTAACTGAGATCTTGTAGGATATTAAAGAGTTTTTCTAGTTCTTTTTTTTTTTGTTTAAATTTTTGTAAATTGATGGGGAAAACCCGATCGTAAAAAAAAAAAGAACATCTTACTAAAAACTTTTAGTATATAACATAACCCTGTGTTTTTTTTTCAGTGAATTTTTTATAATTTTATCAATAGAAAAAATCCCTTATTATTTGAAAGATAATTCTACTTTGTTTACAAAGTTCATTTAATTTTGTATTCGTTTTTTTTGTTCAACAAAAAAACTTTTTGAATTCCCAGTTGAAACAGATTTGGCTAACGACAAAGCTTTCAAAGTTGTCCAAAAGGCTTTTTTTTTCCAAAAGTTTTTTCGAATACGTTTTTTTGATATAGAAGTACGTTTCTTTGGAACTGCCATAAAAAATAATTTTTTATATATTTTTTTTTAATGTGAAAGACATCTTTAATTTTTTGAAATAAAAATGAATTGAAATTCATTGACTAGTTTTAGTTTTTATTTTAACTATTTTCAATTCAAAATACTTTATTTATTTATTTATTTTTTATTTTAATTTCATAGAATTTTTTTGTTCGATATTCTTAAAGTAATAATTTACTTTATTAATTAAAAATAATTAATTAAAAATTCTATATAAAAATATTTATCTATTTATATATTTATTAATAATATTAATAGCTTATTTTTTTAATAATGTAAAGTTTGTTTATTTTTTATACAAACATACGAATATAAAGAAGACAAAAAGTATACAGTTTAACATTACAATTATTTTTTTTATTGATTCATTAGCACTTAAAAAAAAATAACTGATTTTTTGAAAAAGATTGAAAATTGAAAACTTCGAGTAAAATAAAAATGAAAAAAAAGAAGATTAGGAACAAGAAATACGAGATTTTGAATTGAAAAAAAAATATATATATATATAAGGTTTTTATGGAACATACATATCAATATTCTGGAATCATACCTTTTATTGCACTTTTTTTACCTATTTTACTAGGAGGGGGAATTCTCCTTTTTCCGCAGGCAACAAAAAAACTTCGTCGTTTATGGTCTTTTCCAAATGTTCTAGTTTTAAGTGTACTTTTAAGTTTTTTTATCAGTTTACTTGTTCAACAAATAAATAACAATTTTATAAATCAATATCTGTATTCCTGGACTATAACTAATGATTTTTCTTTAGAATTTGGATTTTTAATTGACTCACTTTCTTGTATTTTGTCAATTTTAATTAGTACCGTTGGAATTTTCGTTCTTTTTTATAGTGACAATTATATGTCTCATGATCAAGGTTATTTGAGATTTTTTGCTTATATGAGTTTTTTTACTATTTCAATGTTGGGATTAGTTACAAGTTCAAATTTGATCCAAATTTATGTTTTTTGGGAATTAATTGGGATGTGTTCTTATTTATTAATAGGTTTTTGGTTTACACGACCTAATGCATCAAATGCTTGTCAAAAAGCATTTGTAACTAATCGTGTAGGCGATTTTGGTTTATTATTAGGAATCTTAGGTTTTTATTGGTTAACGGGTAGTTTCGAATTTAAAGATTTATTTTCAATAGTAAATAATTTACTTTATACAAATAACGTTACTGTTTTATTTGTTTTTTTCTGTAGTTTTTGTATTTTTTCCGGTGCTCTTGCAAAATCAGCTCAATTTCCTCTTCATATATGGTTACCGGATGCTATGGAAGGGCCTACTCCTATTTCGGCTCTCATACATGCAGCTACATTGGTAGCTGCTGGAATTTTTCTTGTGGCTCGGCTTTTTCCTCTTTTTCTAGTTATACCATATATAATGAAATTTATAGCTTTAATAGGTCTAATAACAATCCTGTTAGGAGCAACTTTAGCTCTTGCTCAAACAGATATTAAGCGAAGTTTAGCTTATTCTACGATGTCGCAATTAGGTTATATGATGTTAGCTCTAGGCATAGGTTCTTATCAAGCCGCTTTATTTCATTTGATTACTCATGCCTATTCAAAAGCTTTGTTGTTTTTAGGGTCGGGATCCATTATTCATTCAATGGAAACTCTTGTTGGTTATTCTCCAGATAAAAGTCAAAATATGAGTCTTATGGGAGGTTTAATAAAACATATTCCAATAACCAGAACAACCTTTTTATTAGGAACACTTTCTCTTTGTGGTATTCCACCTCTTGCCTGTTTTTGGTCAAAAGATACCATTCTTGCAGCTATTTGGGAATATTCCCCCATTTTTGCAATATTAGCTTGTTTTACAGCAGGATTAACTGCATTTTATATGGTACGACTTTATTTACTTACTTTTGAAGGACATTTCAATTATAATTTTCAAAATTATAACGGAAAAACCAATACTCTTTTTTATTCAATTTCATTATGGGGTAAAGAAAATAAAAGTATTTTGAAAAAAATTTCGATATTACCATTTTCTTTTTTAATACTAAAAAAAAATAAGGAGAGTTCCTTTTTTCCAATCAAAACAAATCAAAGTGATAATAATCTAAAATATTGCGTTCGTCCTTTTGTTAATATTAATATTTTTCCTAGTAAAACATTTTTTTCTTATCCTCATGAATCGGATAATACAATGTTATTTCCAATGATTTTTTTAGTATTATTTACTTTATTTATTGGAGTTATAGGAATCTCTTTTAATCAATTCAATATATTTAGTGAATTAAATATATTATCTAAACTTTGTATTCCTTCTTTAAATCATTTGATTAAGGATTCTGTAGATTTTTTTGAATTTTTAATAGAGTCTACTTTTTCAGTTTTTATAGCTTTTTTTGGAATACTTATAGCGTGTTTCTTATATAATCCTCCTTATTCATCTTTTCAAAATTTTTATTTATGTAATTCTTTTCCTAAAAAAACTTCTACCCGATATTTTTCAGACAAACTAGGAAATATTATATATAATTGGTCTTTTAATCGTGGTTATATAGATATGTTGTATAACAAATTGTTATATACCAATCTAAAAAAATTAGCAGAAGGAATCTTTTCTTTTGATAAAAGAATAATTGATGGGATTATTAATGAAATAGGTATTATAACTTTATTTTTAGGAGAATCTGTTAAATATTTAGGAGGGGGTCGTATATCTTCTTATCTTTTATTCTATACATTTTTCGTATGTATTTTTTTAATAATTTTTTATTATTCTTTCAGTTTGAGTTTTTAAAACCCCTCCGATCCGAAAAAAATTATGCATCATTCTCATGCCAGTGGCTGCTTCGAATAAATCATATACTAATTCTCTTTCTCTAAAAATATAGAAGAAGGGGGTCTGTGCGCCAATATCAGCCATAAAAGGGCCAAGCCATAACAGATGAGAAGCTATACGACTCAACTCCAACATAATGACTCTGATATAGCTGGCTCTTTTAGGTACTTGAATATTTCCCAATTGTTCTGGACCATTTACTGTTATTGCTTCTGTGAACATAGTTGCTAAATAATCCCAACGTGTTACATAAGGCAAATATTGTATAATTGTTCGGTTTTCCGCAATTTTTTCCATTCCTCTGTGTAAATAACCCAATACGGGTTCACAATCAATAACATCTTCACCATCTAGAGTAACAATGAGTCGAAGAACTCCGTGCATTGATGGGTGGTGGGGACCCATATTGACTATCATAAGACCCTCTCTTGTGGATGGTACATTCATAGGGGTTTCCTCGATTCATTGTTTCGTGAATTATTGAAAACGAAAAGAATAGTTTCGCAAAATTCAAGATCTAATAAATCAAATAATTAAAAAAAAAAAGACTCTTCAATTTAACGGATTTTTGATTCCCGAATATCTAATTGGCTAATTAATTCTTTATAACCTACTTTATTTTTTTTTAACAAATAAGACAGAAGTCGTTGGCGTTTTCCTAAAATTTTTCGTAAACCCCTTTGGGATAAATAGTCTTTTCTATGCAATTCAAAATGTGAAGTAAGTCTTCTTATTTTATTAGTTAAACTTCTTATTTGAAATTCAACCGATCCTCTTTTTTCTTTTTTTTCTTCTTGTGAAATAACTGAGATGAATGAATTTTTTATCATAAAATCCAACCCCCTTTAATTTTCATTAATTTAAATATTTTTATTCATCAGTAATAATAATGCCAGAGTATTATGATTATGTATACACTTTATTTCACAAAGTGAATAATTAATCAATTCAATTTGTCAATTTGTTTACTCGCATAGATAGAGAAAAAGACGATTTCTTCCTTTACAATGCAAAATAGGAAAAAGAGATTATTCCTCTTTAAATAGAATTTAAAAATGAAAAGTTAAAAAATCCCATTGATCTTTTTTTTGATCTAATTCATAGATGGTTTACTTACACGGATCAATAATGTCAAACAATACATGTGTACGCTTTCTTGTTTTTGTATCCTAAATTAGACATGCTATGGAGAATGAAAAAAAAAAAACGAACCTCACCGAAGCTTCAATGGGGGATATATATGTATCCTTATGATACTGAACCGACTGCCGTTATTGGTATTAAACCAATAGCGATTCATACAAGCTAAATCTCCCAATCGATAATTGGGCCAAAGAAAAAACTTCAATTTGAATTTAATAAGTTTATTTTTATCTCTACCAAACTCTTTGCTTTTATCCAGAATGTGATCGTAGTTTTTTCTCTTAGTTTCATTGAAATATTCTGTGTTTATGGGACTATCATTTCTATTTTTTGAATTGAAATAAATTAGAATTCTCAATGCCCTACAACGCTTAGGGGATAAAAGATTTTCAGGAACAAGTAAATCATAATCATCTTTTTTCTTTCCCTTGCCAGTTTGACTTGTTTGATGGCTTTCAATAGGTTCGATCAAATTCCTTTTATCAACATAGCTTTTTTCTCTGTATCTTTGATTAATTTCTTGCTTGCTCTTATGAACAAAAGAAATAGCTACTGTCTTATATAGAATAAATTATAGAATAAATTGGCTATTAAGCCTAAACATCGGAGTATTTGATTCGATAGAAGATCTTCCGCTTTTCGACCATAGTGAAAAAATGTCGGGTCGGTA